GATTGATATTTTGTTGGAAAAATCCAAGAATCCGGATTGAATTCTCGTGTCGTAAGAAAAAAAAAAAAAAAGAATTTTGGAAAAATAAAAAATTTTTTTCTTTTATTGAACGTGTTGATTCATATTTATTTTTACTACTTTCTCATATAGATTTTATCATATCATCATATTCTATTCATTTTTATTTTATTTTTATTCGACCCTCCCGGAGTTCATTCTCCGGGCAACTCCCTTTAAGCGGTGGATTCCTTTCAACTTACTTCTTTTATGATCTCATTGGAAATCATATAAAGACAATTCCTATTTGATATAGCTATTTGTGCAAGTATTTTACGATTAAGAAGCAACTGTCTCTTGTACAGATCATTTATTAATCTACTATAACTATAGCATACCCCCCTTTCACGAATTGCTGCATTTATTCGAGTGATCCACAAACGACGAAAATTGATTTTTTGCTTATCCCTATCCCGATGAGCCGAAACCAAAGCTCTTATTTTTTGTTGAGTAATAGTTCGAGTAAGTCTTGAATGAGCCCCCCGAAAGCTTGATGCAAATAAACGAATTTTTGTTCTACGTCTCCGAGCGATATATCCCCGTCTAATTCTGGTCATTGAATAAATGAAACTTTAATGAATAACTAATAGATTTCCTTTCTTTTAGTTATTCTTTTGCCCCTTTCCTAGTATATTAATAACAAAACGGATTTTTCCAATGTATAAACTAAAAATTCCAATGGCTTTGGCTACTATAACCTTCCCAACCACTATTTTTTATTTTTTCTAGGCATTTCACCTCGAAATACGAAATTGTACTATATATACTAGGTATTAAAAAAATAGCACTGATAAAGAAATAGTGGATTCCATCGTTTCTATGGTTACTTCTTAAACGGTGAGGTCTTCTCTATACACCGGAGCCTTTACTTCATTTAATCAATGTTATTGCTAACTTGTATAGTTCGCATTCTTCGGCTCTACCCATGAATTATTCAGTAATAGGTCTTTCACAACGAGCTCTACCTATACAGTAACGGTATTTAATTATGAAGGTTGGCTGGGTAGCTGACCCTGTTAGTCCGTTCTTACAAGAGGCGTCTATGTTAACTAAGATTTCCTCCGCTTAATGGATAGCCATTTGCTACCAATGGAGAATTGCTTCTCATCTTGAATTGAGGTGAGTGGATTTACACCAATAGAAACCATAAATTTCATACACAATAAAAGGGATCTGATTCATTTTCTTATTTTTAGATAGGAAATGTAGTTCGTTTTTCCCTTCTATCCTATTTGATCATTGATATTCGAACATTGTTCTCTTTCCTTTGTTCTAGTTCATGATCTGATGAACGAGTCGCACATACACCCTAGTACATGTTCCTCGACGCTGAGGGCATCCCCGAAGCGCGGGGGATTTTGTGACATTTCTAATTGGCTGTCTTGTATTTCTAATAAGTTGTTTAATCGTTGGCATGTTGAATTATATACATAATGGGCTGGTTTAGATCGATCCTAACCGGATGATTTTGAATTACTTTTATTCAATAGATTCAATAGATTCAATAGAAGAGTAAATAAAAGTCATAGAATATTAAACTCGGCAGGGTTAACTTCAAATCACGAATTGACGCTAAATACAGGCTATTGTCATTCAACCGCTACAAGATCAACAATCCCATAAGCTTGGGCCTCTGTTGCTGACATAAAAATATCTCTTTCCATGTCTTCGGTTACAGCCCATATGGGTTTGCCCGTTCTTTGTACATAAACCCTTGTCAGGGTTTCACGCAGTTTCAGCAGTTCTCCCACTTCCAGGATGAATTCTCCCGTTGCTACTTCAGAAAAAGAACCAGCAGGTTGATGGATCATTACCCTGATGATATAAGATAATAAAAGGTTTCTCTATTTCGCATGATGAGGGGAAGATAAAAGAAACATAAAAGAATAACAAGAAAAAAAAAGATAGAATTGAACAACCGTACGGGCATTTTGCATTGCATACGGCTTTACAATAAAATTGACCCTTACCATTCATCAAAGAAATAAAAAAATAGGATCGATCAGACCCCGGTCGGTAAATGATCAACTTACCACCCTTCCTTTCGGAGGAATTCAAAAATACTATGATGGCTCCGTTGCTTTATATATTTATTATATTTTTTTGTCTGTGATTTGTCTGTCATTCAGCAATCCCAAAGTTGCTTTTTTATTTGATCAAATAAACTAAGGAAAAAAGAATCTTATTTTTTTTTTTCGCTCTATAAATATTGTTAAGAGACCCCTGTTGTGAAAAAAATTTGTGACGCTGAACTGGACTTCCGATAATAAAATAGGAAATACCTTTTTCTCATATTACTCTCTCGATACATAATCTAATGTTTTGAAAACAAAATTCCTTATATCGAATTCAAAGTGCCATGCTATTATTACTTAATATTCATTTTTCATATGGCGAAGGCATAGTCTTCTTTTTTCTCTCAAATAAAAGCCTCATTGGCGCC